ATTACAATTCTGTATATTCCATTTACTATAGAAGTTCCCAGGGAATTCATAAGAGGAATGTTTCCAATAAAAATTATTTGTTCTTGGATATCCCTACTGTTTTTCCAAATTAATCCCGCGGATATATATAATTCAGAGGAATATGTAAGTGATTCATATACAGCATCGTTTTCTTTTATCGAGGGTTCGACCAATTTATATGTTTCCACAAATAATTGAAATTCAATTTCTTGGTCTGTATCTTCAATTTTTGGAAACTTAAAAAGTTCTTCTGTTAAGCCCCGATCAATGAATCGACAAAACCCTTCAAATTGTATTTGATTCAATCCGGGTAGTGTAGACATTCCTTCATTTCCAACCCCAAGCATTTTCAATTTCCCCATTTCATTTATTTTATAGAAAATATCCCACTCTGTCATTCTTCATCGAATCACATGAATATTTTTAGCAATAATGGAATTTTGGTTCTTTTTACTTTACAGAATCACATGAAATTTTACCTAAACTTCGTCTATGAAAGACCTATTATGAAAAGAGGAATAAATATAATTTTATATGCAAATAGGAATTTGTAATAAAACAAACCGATATAATAAAACTTGTAATAGAAATAGACACAAATTGATAAACTTTACCTAGACTTCGGGGGATTTTTAAGAATATCAAAACAAAAATTGAATTCGGGATTTGCGCGGCTCGATGAGATAAAGATAGAATCTAATAAGCAGAAACAATATAGAATTGATTTTTTTAGCACTTCCCTTTTCCTTTTTAATTGTTCCAAAACGAATTCGAATTCACAAAGAAGAGAAATATTTTTACCTCTTTTTTTTTTTAGAATTTGAGAATACAATAGCAGTGCGTAAAAAAACTAGGATTTATTAAACATGCATAGATCTAATCCCAGCTATAGCTATCTATGTCTCTTACTTTATTGCAGTCATATTTGTTGGAGACAGACAGCGCGTATGTCGTGTTAATTTCTTTTTTCTATTCATCATCAACAATCTATTTAATAAAAAATTGGCACAAAAATGGAAACACGAGAATTTCTTTGAAATTCCCTATAGTATAGGTATCATATACGAATAAGATACCCGATTCGATAATATCTCTGTAAGAATATAAATTTATGTTCTGGGGTTGACATATATTCACCGTTGCTGTTATAATTTCAATTATAATTGAAATGAAATAGAGAAGGATTCTTTTTCAATAAAAAAAACGAATATTGATTGGTTATGTATCGATTTCGATTTTTTTATCTCTTATCTCATTAATAAAAAACCTTTTTCGATTCAGATTGAAGAATTTGTAGTTAATGGTTGCGCTTTGTCCCAACATTTTTGTTTTTGTGATTGAAAGCTATAGCTATACGTTTGTTTTTTTCAATAGAAACGGGAGGAGATCCCTTTAAAAAAGGGGGTTACAGAACAAGGAATTTAAGATACAAACACATCAAAAAAAGAAGTTTTGAACCCCGTCTCCCTTTTTTGTTTGGTTTTTTGAGGGGAGGAGTATTCTCATATATTTTTTTTGTATTATTTTGGCGATATGGCCGAGTGGTAAGGCGGGGGACTGCAAATCCTTTTTCCCCAGTTCAAATCCGGGTGTCGCCTGATCGACAAGAAAATTGAAAAAGTTTATTTCGTTTTGTTGATCGAGGAAGCAAGTGTGGCAAAAGGACTCTTGAGACTTGTTTGATGCAAAATTATAAGCATCAGTAGGTTTGTTCTCTAAAATGCTATAAATCTTTTTGTCTCGAATTCAATGAAAAATTCATTCTAGTAGTGAAAGGGGATCTATAATTCTTGAAATGATAGTCCTTTCACTCACTCCACTACTACTGTAGTATTCGTCTACAGATTGGGTCTTGAATAAGAAGGGATAGGTTCGACGGGAAATAGAATTAATTCCATTTTTCGTTGGGGGGTTGAAGAAAAGTCTTGTATACAGACTTATTTATGTAAAGTACAAGAACACTTCTGCATTATTAGTTAGATTAATAATCTAATTAGATTTCTTTTTTATTATTAATTACTAGTGAAAGACTTTTAGAGGCTGTTTTCTGATTGTTTTTTGTTTGAGAGAAGAAATCGGGAGACTTTAAGGCTTTAAGGTAAGGATTAGATCAAATGCAAATAAGAGAAGAGTATACAAAATAATTTATCTTGATTCTATATTTTTTACTGTTCACTTAATGCAAAATAAAACATAGATCTTTTTTTTACTACCCGTTAGTAAGATTCATTCCCTTAATACTTCCAAAAAACTTCCAAGGATATTTCTGGATATTTTTTATTTATGCATAATATTTTTCAATTCTACTAGAAATCAGATACGAACTTCTTAGATGTTATAATTGGATTTATTGAATTTTTTCATCAATGATGTTATCCAGGAATCTTTTTTTGACTCTGTACCAGCGATTCCACTATTATTATAAAATTTTTAGTGAAAAATAAATAAGAAAATAATACAAGAAAAATTAGTAAACTATAATGAATTAATTCCTTCATATTGATAGCGATAGGAGACAAAATTTACATGGATATAGTAAGTCTTGCTTGGGCTGCTTTAATGGTAGTTTTTACATTTTCCCTTTCCCTTGTAGTATGGGGAAGAAGTGGACTCTAAGGGTACTCTTAATTGAGTTAAGGGATCAAACTGTATCAATTGTTTTATAGCTGGGTTCTGAAATTTTTTAATGATTGGATTGAATTTAGTTATTTTATTAAATTAATACTAAATTAAATGCAATTATATCTGCATTTTTTAATTCTATTGTATTCCAGTGGTAGAATGTATTCTATGTCTATGTATAATATTGAAAATACTCTTTCAATCAAACAAATATTTGAATTGTTACCATCTTCGTATTTTGAAAGTCAAGGGAATACAAATAAAAAATAGCAAATGGATTCCCATTCCAACCAAATTGTTTCTAAGATTTCTATTTAGATGAACTGGTTACCACCAATCTTTTCGAAATATGAAAAACTTTTTTCATAGAATTCACGGAACCCTCGGATCATCTGTCAATTATTTAATCAATTCATTTTTTGGAGTGCTTAAATACTATATTTATAATATATGTGCTTAAATATCATACCGAATATGATATCAGGATTCTGAAAAGAATCAGAAATAGAAAAATTCTATATCGATATATATCCATCTATAGATAGTATTAATATGAAAATAAATATTTATTTCTAGATATAGATAGATTGGTACATATTAAACCTTTTTATTTTTTAAAATCAATAAAACATAGAGTAAAACTTTATACACTACCATAAACCATAATAGATAGTATAGTCGAAAGAAATCAAATCTATTTCTTTCGACTATACTGTATGGATTTCATAAAATTTTGCTTATTGTAGTCTGATCATTTTATTTAAAACTAACACCCGAAATTGAAATCCTTTTTTCAGTTTTTTTATTCAATCATTATCAATCATTGCATTGATAAGAAATCAGAAGTCATGTTTAAGTAAAATTAGTCACTTTGACTTACCGTTTTGACGTAAATTATAAGTAAAAAGGCAGTAGGAACTAGAATGAAGAGTGCAGTAGCTATAAATGCGAGAATATTTACTTCCATAATCTCTATGTTTTCTTTCTCTTTAATTTCTAATAAAATTAATACTTCGGGATTTAATCCCATATAAATGTTCAATCTGTCGGCGGTAAATTCAATGGTATAAATTTTATCTCGATGATATCAAATCGAATCCATATCACGAATAACAATATCTGAGCTATCAAATCGATTCATAGTCGAGAATTAAATAGTATAACATAGGAAGATCTTTTATCCATACCTAATAAAAAAAAAGGGGGGGTCCCTGTTAGAAATGATATTTTTTTGATTTTATTTATATCCATCGGGACTGACGGGGCTCGAACCCGCAGCTTCCGCCTTGACAGGGCGGTGCTCTAACCAATTGAACTACAATCCCAGGGAAAAAATCGTATAGCATACATACATATTCTTACAATTTCATTCCAACCCTTTTTTTTTTTTACTTTAATGCTTTCCTTATACTTTAAACTTACAGATCCTGTAAGGAATTTAGGAAAATCCTAATTTTTCCTAATTTGTAAAAATTATATGTAATACGGACGTATCCGAGCACATCGGTCATTTTCATAAAACAACAAATGGTGGATCATCCAATTTTTGGGCCGAGCTGGATTTGAACCAGCGTAGACATATTGTCAACGAATTTACAGTCCGTCCCCATTAACCGCTCGGGCATCGACCCAGGAAGAATCAATTTCAGTCGTTAATTGATAATCCCGGATTGATCAATTTCCTTTTCCTTTCATAGTAACCTACCCCCAGGGGAATTCGAATCCCCGTTGCCTCCTTGAAAGAGAGATGTCCTAAACCACTAGACGATGGGGGCATACTTGCCCAACCGCCATTATACTATGTTCATAGTATGAACAGTTTTTTGAAATTGTCAATATAATGGAGTGATATGATTCGATGAAATATTTGAATTAGTGTAGTGGGTACATGTATCAATGAAATGAATTTTGTGTTATGATGAGGATGATTTCAATTCGAATCGGTTTTGAAAAAATTCATCCCATTTATATTAATTTATCAAATCCAATAAAAATCATTTTAAAACTATACTCTATTCACTAGTCTAGTCCAATTTCTTCTTCCTTAATGAGTTGCTATGTACAAAAAATTGATCTATGTAAATATATTCTAAATCTTATTCTTATTTAGATATATAATATTTATTATTATATATAATAACTACTACTATATGCAGTAACAAATAGATGTACTAAACTCAGATGGGATGGTTCCTTATTCCGGAATTGAATCAAAAGAGGCCCTTTTAACTCAGTGGTAGAGTAACGCCATGGTAAGGCGTAAGTCATCGGTTCAAATCCGATAAGGGGCTTTTAACTTTTTTTCATAAAATGCCAAGAGTAGTATTCCTATTTGTTTGCCAGATATTCTTGATATT